TTGCAATACAAAGAATTAAACTTAGACTTTAGATTTCAAAAAACTAAATGCATCAAACATTTTATTACAAAAATTTAATTGTAACAATTCTATTTTTATTTAAATTAAAATAAATAAAGTGCCTGAAAAAGGATTACTATGATATAGTAAAACATGCAATTAATAATAAGCCTTTATTTAAAAAGATAAGCTAAATATATAAGCTTTCAGGTTCATACCCTGAATATAGGTATATCAATTCCTTCTTTTTAATATGAATTAATTCAACTAAAATACTATTTATTTCAACAATATCGATAAGAATTGTACTATCAATTTCATCAAGTTCAATAATTATTATTTGAATAAGAATTGAAATCTCAAATATATCATTCACACCAATCATAATAACAAAAAAAATAAATAATTCAGAAAGAATCATAAAATTTTTCATAATTCAAAGAATATCATCAATAATTATACTGTTTGCATTAATAATATTAATGTTAAATAATAATAACTATGACTATATATTAATAATATCACTTGTTATAAAAATAGGAGGAGTGCCATTTCATAACTGAGTTATTGCAATTATTAAAGGAATAGAATACAATAGAATGATAATATTATTTACAATTATAAAAATTCCAACTATAAGAATATTATCAATAATCAACATTAAAATAAACTTAATAGTAATTATAGCAATAATATTATCAACTATAATAATAGTTAATGAAAACTCAATAAAAAAAATATTAGCATTATCTTCAATATTCAATTTAGTAATAATATTAATATTAAGAAAAAACATTAATATATGAATCCTATTTTTAATAATTTACTCCATCATTATAAAAATAATAATAGAACAATTAAAAAACAATAAAATTAAACAAATAAACCAATTAATAGTAGATTCAAAAAAAATTTCAAAAAAAGAGATTTGATTATCTATAATATCACTAGGAGGTATACCCCCTCTAATAGGGTTTATTAACAAATTAATAGTAATTAATGCTATAATAAAAAATAAAGAAATTATTATAATAATAATATTAGTATTAACATCCTCCACAATTTTATATGTATACATAAAATATACATTTTCATGTATAATATTCCAATTATCAATAAACAAAACTAATATAAAAATATTTTTTGTAAAAAAATACAGATACATCCCAATTAATATAATTATAACACCAATATTTTTATCAATAAAAACATTTATTTAAGATTTTAAGTTAAATAAACTATTAACCTTCAAAGTTTAAAATACAATAAAGTAAATCTTAGAAAACACCATTAATTTTGCAAATTAAAATTCTATTATAAACTATAAGATCAATATTAAGAGAATATCAATTCATAAGTAAACTTACAATTTACCACCTTTAAATTCAGACATCCTAATAAAAATAAATATATTAAATTATTAATGAATAAATGATTATTTTCAACTAATCACAAAAACATCGGAACATTATACTTCATATTTGGAATGTGATCAGGTATATTAGGGATAATATTAAGACTAATTATTCGAATAGAATTATCTACAGTAACTATATTATTAAATAATAGACAAACTTACAATGTAATTGTAACATCCCATGCATTCATTATAATTTTCTTTATAGTGATACCAATCATAATCGGGGGATTTGGAAATTGATTAGTACCAATTATAATTGGAGCACCTGACATAGCTTACCCTCGAATAAATAATATAAGATTCTGACTTTTACCACCATCTATTACATTAATAATTAGAAGATCTATTACAGAAATAGGATCTGGTACTGGATGAACAGTTTATCCACCACTTTCCATAAATTCTGCACACTCAGGACCAAGTGTTGATATATCAATTTTCTCTCTTCACCTTGCAGGTATTTCATCAATCCTAGGAGCAATTAATTTTATTTCAACAATTATAAATATACGAAGAATAGAAATAAAAATTGAACATATACAATTATTTGTTTGATCAGTATTAATTACCGCATTTCTACTAATTTTATCTTTACCAGTTCTTGCTGGTGCCATTACTATATTATTAACAGATCGAAACATTAATACTTCATTCTTTGACCCAGCAGGGGGTGGGGACCCTATTTTATACCAACATTTATTCTGATTTTTTGGACATCCAGAAGTATATATTTTAATTCTCCCAGGGTTTGGTATTATTTCACATATTATTAATAAAGAAACAGGCAAATCACAATCATTTGGATCCCTAGGAATAATCTATGCAATAGTTTCAATTGGAATTTTAGGATTCGTGGTTTGAGGTCATCATATATTCACGGTTGGAATAAATGTAGATACACGAGCATATTTCACATCAGCTACTATAATTATTGCAATCCCAACAGGAATTAAAGTATTTAGATGATTAGCAACTATATTTGGATCAAATATAAAAAAAACAATCTCAATTATATGAGCTTATGGATTCGTATTCCTTTTTACCATTGGAGGACTTACAGGAATAATACTCTCTAACTCTTCAATTGATGTAATTATACACGATACATATTATGTAGTAGCACATTTCCATTATGTATTATCTATAGGAGCAGTATTTGCTATTATAGCAGGATTTACTCAATGATATGAATTATTTACAGGAATAACTTTAAATAATAAATGAATAAAAAACCAATTTATAACTATATTCGTAGGAGTAAATATAACATTTTTCCCACAACACATACTAGGTCTAAATGGAATACCTCGTCGATATTCAGATTTCCAAGATTCACTTATTATATGAAATATAATATCTTCCATAGGAAGAATAATTTCATTAGTTAGAATTATAATATTAATTTTTAATATTTGAGAAAGAATAATTTCAAAGCGAATTCCAATATACACATATAATAATAATTCATCAATTGAATGACTTCAAAAAATACCACCACAAGAACATTCATTTTATGAAATCCCATTTTTAACAAAATTTTAATATGGCAGAAAAGTGCCATGAACTTAAAATTCATATATAAATATAAAATATTTTATTAAAAATAAAAAAATGAAAAACATTATCATTTAATGACCCACTTTGCCCTACAATAGAACATATAATTATGTTCCATGACCATACAATAATAATTATCGTAATAATTACTACAATAGTTATATACACTATATTATTTATCTTAAAAAATAAACTTACAAATTCAATAATCTACCAGGAACAAATAATAGAAATAATTTGAACAATTCTTCCAGCAATATTTCTGTTCATTGTAGCAATTCCTTCTATTAAAATTTTATACTTAACTGAAGAATTATCAGAACCAATATTAACATTCAAAACAATTGGACATCAATGATTTTGATCATATGAATATTCAGATTTCAAAAAAATTGAATTTGACTCATACATAAAACCTAAAAACTTAAATTCAATTCGAATTTTAGAAACAGATAATCGTATGGTCCTACCTATATTAACTAAAATTCGAGTAATAACTACATCAACTGACGTAATCCACTCATGAACAATTCAATCACTAGGAATTAAAATTGACTCAATACCTGGGCGTATAAATCAAAGAAGAATATTTATTTCACGTCCAGGAATTTACTTTGGGCAATGTTCAGAAATTTGTGGAACAAATCATAGATTTATACCAATTATAGTTGAATCAATTAATTTAAAATCATTCATTAAATGAATAAAGAGATTCTCATTAAGTTTCTTAAAGCAAGAATTGGTCTCTTAAACCAAACTATAGTAAACTAGTAATTACTCTTAATGAAAAAAATCTAGTTTAAATAAAAATATTAATTTGTCAAATTAAAGTTGAAGATTAACGATTTTTGTTTCCACAAATAGCACCAATATGATGATCAATACTTATAATAAAATTCTTATTATCAATAATGTTATTAATGACAATAAATTTTTTCATTAAAAATAAAAAATTAATAAAAAACAAAAAAAAAAATAAAATTTTAAGATGAAAATGATAATAAACTTATTCTCAACCTTTGATCCATGTACAGGTAAATTATCAATAAACTGAATTAGAACTTTTATATTTATTTTTATTATTCAAAAAAAATTTTGAAAAAAAAATAATATTAATCAAAATATAATTAACTTAATTATACAAAAATTAAATAAAGAAATTATTATAAACACAAAATATAAATCAATTAAACTAATAATAATTAGATTAATAATCCTAATCATAACAAACAACATATTAGGAATTATACCGTATGTATATACGTCAACTTCACAAGTTAACTTTTCAATAACATTATCAGTACCAATATGAATTTCATTCATATTATTTGGATGAACAAAAAACACAAAATTAATATTTACAAACATATTACCAAAAAATACACCATCATTAATCATACCATTAATAATTATAATTGAATTTACTAGAAATCTAATCCGACCATCATCATTAGCAGTGCGACTTTCAGCAAATATAATTGCAGGACACTTATTAATAAGTTTATTAGGTGAAAAAAGAATATTATTAATTATAATTATATTATTTATAATAATATTTGAAATAGCAGTGTCTATTATTCAATCATATGTATTCATAACTTTAATAACACTATATTCAAGAGAAGTATAAAAATGAATAACCAAAAATTTCATATAGTTAATAATAGACCATGACCTATTCTCACTTCATTCAGATTAATATCAATAACAATTAGAAGAGTAATATGAATACATAAAAACAATGTATACACAATAATTTTAAGAATAATTATAATTATATTAGTATCATGACAATGATGACGAGATATTATTCGAGAGTCTACATTTCAAGGAATACATAATAAAAAAATCATTAAATTAATAAAATGAGGAATAATAATATTCATTTTGTCAGAAATTATGTTTTTTATTTCATTTTTCTGAACCTTCTTCCACATAAGACTATCACCAAGAGCCGAAATTGGGTTAAATTGACCACCAATAGGAATTAAACCAATAAAACCAATAAACATCCCACTATTAAATACAGTAATTTTAATATCATCAGGAGTATCAATTACCCTAGCCCACAATTTTATTTTAAACAAAATATTTAATAAAACAATTAAAAGTATAACAATTACTATCTTACTAGGTATTTACTTTTCAATAATTCAACTATATGAATATATAGAATGTAGATTCTCAATTTCAGACTCAGTTTTTGGCTCAACATTTTTCTTAATAACAGGATTTCATGGAATCCATGTAATTGTAGGAACAATATTCTTATTAGTAAGAACAATTCGAATGAAATCATTACACTTTAGACAATCACACATAGTGGGATTTGAAGCATCAGCTTGATACTGACATTTCGTAGATGTTGTATGATTAATACTTTATATTTCAGTATACTGATGAGGTATATAGATATTCATTTAGTATAAAAAAGTATATAAAGCCTCCAACTTTATGGTTTAAAATAAAATGAATAATAATTATAATCATAATTTTTTGCATAATTATTTTAGTAATATTATTACTAATTATAATAATAATTTCATTTATAATAAAAAAAAAAAAAAACATAATAAATAAGATATCACCATTTGAATGTGGATTCAACTCAATAACAAGAAAACGTATACCATTCTCAATCCACTTCTTTAGTATCTGTATGCTATTTTTAATTTTTGACATTGAAATTATCATTATTATACCTATAATTTTAGCAATAAAATTTTCATTAATAAAATACTGAATATTAACATCAATTATTATGTTAATAATTTTAACCGCAGGACTCTATCATGAATGAAAAAACGGAATATTAAAATGAACAAAATAATTAAGAGTTATAGTTAATTATAATATCTAATTTGCAATTAGAAGGTGTTTAAAACTAACTTTAACAAAGAAGTAAATAATTACATTTAGTTTCGACCTAAATTTAGAGTAAAAATATACTCCATGTTTTAATTTGAAGCCAAAAAAGAGGCATCTTAATGTTAATAAGAAAATTGATATAAATTATCCAATTAAAAGAGAACAAGTTAATAAAATAGCTGCTAACTAATTTTATAAGCGGTTAAAATCCGTTTTTCTCTTAATTCTAATAGTTTATTTAAAACACTTCATTTTCAATGAAAAAAAAGATTTAATTCTTTAGAATGACCTTAATATTAATACCATGGTACCTTCAAAACCAAATTCTAAACTTAAACTATAAGATCAAAAAAAAAAAAAAAAAAAAAAAATAAAAATAAATATATATAAATTAAACCTATTGTTAGAAAATAAATAAATAAAATAATTTAAATTTAAAATTAAACCCTTAAGACCAGAAAAACCATAATAATCTCCTCAACATAAAAATCTATAATTAAAATTATAAAAAAAAAAATAAATATAATAATAAAAAAACCATAAATATCTAGATATATTAATTATTATACCAAAATTATAATAAAAAATTAAATTTAAAAAATAAAACTTTATTAAACAAAACTCATACCCCAAAAAAAAACCAAAAAAAATAAAAACCAAAGTCATTAACTTTATATAAAATGGAAGATATAAAAAATAAAGATTAAAATCATTAATTCAAACTATAAAACAACCAAAAAAAATAGAAATAATAGAAAGAATTAAAATTCTTACCTTCATAAAATTAAAATAATCATAAAAACAAATATATGAACCTATATTTATCTGATTAATAAAACAATAATAAAATAAACGAATTGAATAAAAACAAGTTAAACCAACAGAAGTATAAAAAACAATATACAATAAAATATTAAAATAACTAAATCTAAAAGACTCAAAAATAAGATCCCTTGAAAAAAATCCAGAAAAAAAAGGAATGCCACATAAACAAATATTAGAAACATTAAAACAAGAAGAACTAAAAGGCATTATTAATCTTACTGAACCTATAAACCGAATATCTTGATTATCATTTATATAATAAATAAAAACACCAGAACATAAAAATATTAAAGACTTAAATATAGCATGTCTAATTAAATGAAAAAAAGAAAAATCAGAAAAACCCATAAAAATACCAAATATTATTAAACCCAACTGTCTTAAAGTAGATAAAGCAATAATCCTTTTCAAATCAAACTCATAAATAGAACAAATAGAAGAAAAAAAAACAGTTGAAATTCTCAAAATAATAAAAAATCTATTAAAAAAAAACAAGTTTGAATAAAAACGAATTAATAAATAAACACCTGCAGTAACAAGAGTAGAGGAATGAACAAGAGAAGAAATAGGAGTGGGTGCTGATATAGCTATAGGAAGTCAAGAAGAAAAAGGAATTTGAGCTCTCTTTGTAAAACTAGAAAATACTAATAATATAAAAATATATAAGTTATAATAATCAAGATAAAATAAAAAATGCCAAGAACCATAAGAAACTAATCAACATGAACAAATTAAGAGACCAAAATCACCAATTCGATTGGTTAAACAAGTAATCATACCTGATAAATATCTCCTTAATCTTCTATAATAAATAACCAAACAATAAGAAACAAGACCTAAACCATCTCAACCGAGTATAATTCTAATTATATTAGGACTAATAATCATTAAAATCATTCTAAAGATAAATATTAAAAGAACAAAAAAAAAACGATAAAATGAATATCTATTATGACCCATATAGTTATAGCTATAAATAATAACTATTCTAGAAATAAATATAACTACTGAAATAAATACAAGTCTAATACTATCTATATAAATTAAATAACTTAAATTTAATGAACCAAAATTATAAACAGAGTATTCAATAAAAATTGAATAAGAATTAAAAATTATATAAAAAAAAAAAAAAAAAAAAAAAAAAGAGAGAGAGAGAAAAAAAAATGATCAAGAATAATAAATGTATTTAATCAAAATCTAAAGAAAACATCTAAGGAATCACAATCCTTTATTTTTTATTAAACTATTTAGATTTAAAATAAAATAAACATAAAATAAAAATTAAATACAAATAAATAAAAAATATGAAAAAAGACAATAAAATAAATCCTTAAACCACCTAAATTAAATCTATAAGAAAAATAATTCCTTCCATGGTTAATATAACTATACATATAAAAATTAAAACAAGAAACAAGGAAAAAAATAATAAACATTAAAAATAAAGAAATATATCTATAAGATAATATTCTTATTATAATAAATAACTCACATAAGAAATTAACTCTAGGAGGACATCTCATATTAATTAAACAAAAAAAAAACCAAAATAAACTTAAAGTAGGAAAATAAATCATTATTCCCTTTAAAATATAAAATCTTCGTCTGTAAATAAAATCATAATAAAAACTGGCTAGACAAAACAAACCAGAAGAACAAAATCCATGAGAAACTATCATTAAATAAGACCCTAGGAAACCATAATTAAGATAGGTTGTTAAACCTAAAATACATATACCTATATGAGAAACAGAAGAATAAGCAATTATAAATTTTAAATCAGATTGAATGAGGCAAATGTAAGAAACTAACAAAGAACCATAAATTGACAATCTATATCAAATATAACTATAAAAATAAAAAAGATCTTCAAATATATACATAAAACGAATTATACCATAACCACCTAATTTCAATATTAGACCAGCAAGAACTATAGAACCAAACAAAGGAGCTTGAACATGAGCCTTAGGTAATCAAAAATGAAATATAAATAAAGGTAACTTTACTAAAAAAGAAAATAATAAACAAAAATTAATATAAAAAGATAAATTCAAATCAAAAATTAAATCAAAAAACAATCTATTTTCAATATAAAATCAAATTATGAAAATCAATAATGGTAAAGAAGAAAACAAAGTATAAAAAAATAAATAAAACCCAGAAATTAAACGTTCAGGTTGATAGCCTCAACCAAAAATAATTATAAGTATTGGAATTAGACTAAACTCAAAAAAAAAATACATAAAAAGCATATTTATGCTATAAAAAACAAATAACAATCTTAATAATAAAAAATTTCCTACAAAAAAAAAACAAATAAAATTATTAAAATTAAAAGATAAAAATATAAGAATAAAAATAAAAAATGTTAAAAATAACATTCAAAAAGAATAAAAATCTAAGCCAAAAAAATAACTAACAGAACAAAAAAAAGAAAAAAAATTAAACTTTATAAAAATAATTAAAATTAAAATTAAAATAAATTGATAAATATATATATTTAATATGTAAAAAAAAAGGATCATAGAAAAAAACATAAAAATAACTATCATATAAATATTGAATTCAAAAAATTATTGCCATAAAAACGAATAAAATAAATTAAACAACTAAGTCCAAGAACACCTTCACAAACTATCATTACTATTAAAATCATATAAATATAAATAGAAAAAAAAGATAGAGATAAAAAATAATAGGAAAAAAATAATAAACCAATTATTATAAATTCTATCATTATTAAACATAATAAAATATGTTTATGAACTAAAAATAAAGAAAAAACTCTTATTATAAAAATATATAAAAAAAAAATACTCATTAGTTTTAAATTTGAAGTTTTTATAGTTTAAAAAAAACATTAATTTTGTAAATTAAAATTAGAAAATCTTAAAAGCATCAACAAAAGAAATTTAACCTATCTTAATTACCCAAAAATCATATTTTCATAAACTATTTGTTGAAATTAAAATTTTAATTATAAAAATAACAGTTATTAATTCAACAATACTAGTTTTCATAAAAAACCCAATATCAATTATAATTTTAATAATTACAAAAACTTCACTAGTTAGAATTATAATAAACTTTATATCAAATTCATCATGATTTCCTATAATGTTTTTCCTAATAATAGTAGGGGGATTATTAATTATTTTTTCATACATAACTAGAACAGTATCAAATGAAAAATTTAAATTTAAAATAAATTTAACCTTAATAATATTTATATTTATTACTATTCCAATAGAAACAAATTTATTAAATGAGTTAATTGAAGAAAAAGAAATATTAACAACAAAAATTGACTTGATAAAAATGTCAGTATCAAAATTATACAATTTTAAATCAATACAAATATCAATGTTATTAATTTTTTACTTATTCATAACTATAATTATAGTTTCAAAACTTATCATAAAAACAATAGGACCATTACGAACAAAAAATTAATGAATAAACCTATACGAAAAATACAATTAATTAAATTAATTAATAACTCAATTGTAGACTTACCAGCCCCTATTAACTTATTTTCTTGATGGAATTTCGGATCAATATTAGGATTATGTTTAATAATCCAATTAATTTCTGGAATTATTTTATCAATACATTATAATCAAAATATTGATCTAGCATTTAATTCAGTAGATCATATTATACGAAACGTAAACCAAGGATGATTAATTAAATATATTCATGCAAATGGAGCATCAATATTTTTCTTATGCTTATACATACATGTATGACGGGGAATATATTATGGATCATTCAAGATAAGATCAACATGAAATATAGGAATTATAATTATATTTATACTAATAGCAACAGCATTCTTAGGTTATGTATTGCCTTGGGGCCAAATATCATTCTGAGGAGCAACAGTAATCACAAATTTATTATCTGCTATTCCATACTTAGGTAATGATTTAGTTAAATGAATTTGAGGGGGGTTCTCAGTCAGAAACGCAACTATTAATCGATTTTTCTCAATCCATTTTTTATTACCATTCATAATCATATTTATAGTAATCATACACTTAATTCTTCTTCATAGAACAGGATCAAATAACCCACTTGGTATTAATTCAAATATTGATAAAATCCCATTTCATCCTTATTATTCAATTAAAGATATTATAGGATTTTCAATTATAATTACAATATTTATATTATTAATCATATGTGAACCTTTAATATTGTCTGACCCAGACAATTTTACACCAGCAAACCCAATAGTTACACCAATCCACATCCAACCAGAATGATATTTCTTATTTGCCTATACAATTTTACGATCAATTCCTAATAAATTAGGAGGTGTAACAGCACTACTTTCATCATTACTAATTTTATTTTCAATAAAATATACTCACATATCAAAATTTAAATCAATATCATTTTACCCCCTAAATCAAATATTATTCTGAACGTTAATTATAACATTAATTATATTAACATGAATCGGAATAAAACCAGTTGAAATACCATTCTTAAATACAGGAATTACATTAACAAAAATATACTTTACATTTTACCTAATCAATCCATTAATTTTAAAATTTTGAGATAAAATAATAAATTAGTTATTTAGCTTATAAAAAGCATATATTTTGAAAATATAAGAAAGATATTGTTTAATAACTTAACAAATTTTTATGATAAATAATTATACATTTTAGAAATAAAAAGAAAAACATATAATTTAATCTTAAAGGCAAATAACATTTTCAAGATAAACATATAAGCTTATCATAACGATAACGAGGGAAAGAGGAACGAATTCAAATATACACAAAACACAATATAATAATTTTTATAAAAAAAAAATAACTATAAAAATTTGAACCTAAAAAAACTAAACAWGTAAACATTCTAATAAAAATAATTGAACAATATTCAGAAATAAAAATAAAAGAAAAAGATATTGAAGAATATTCAACATTAAAACCAGAAACTAACTCTCTTTCTCCTTCAGAAAAATCATAAGGAGAACGATTACTTTCCGCTAAACAACAAGAAAACCAACAGAAAAATAAAGGTAATGAAAAACAAATAAACCAAACTCTTTCTTGAAAAATCATTAAACTAAAAAAATCATAACCATCAACTAAAATAAAAAAACAAATTAGAATAACAGATAAAGAAACCTCATAAGAAATTGATTGAGAAACACCACGAACTCTCCCCAACAAAGAATACACTCTATTAGAAGATCATCCTATAATAATAATAAAGTAAATTCTAACTCTAAGAATACATAAAAAAAAAATCAAACCAAATAAAAAATAAATTATATTTATATAAAAAGGAAAAATCAATCATAACAATAAAGAATGAAATAACCCAAAAAAAGGAGAAAAAAAAAAAAAAAAAAAATTACAATTCCTAGGATAAATAATCTCCTTTAAAAATAATTTAAAACCATCTCTAAAAGGTTGAAATAAACCTAAAAATCCTACCTTATTAGGACCTTTACGATACTGAATATATCTAAGAACTTTACGTTCTAATAAAGTAAAATAACCAACAGATAAAAGAACTATTATTAACAAAAAAAAAAAAGTAAATAAATAAATTATTGAATGTAAATTTATTACTTTATTAAAATCTAAAATTAATGCACTAATCTGCCAAATCAATATTATCTAAATAAAACTTATTGGTCCTTTCGTACTAAAAAAATAAACGAATTTTAAGATAGAAACCAACCTGGCTCACACCGGTTTAAACTCAAATCATGTAAGTAATTAAAAGTCGAACAGACTTGAACTCTTAGCATCTGCACCAAAAATTTTACTTAATTCAACATCGAGGTCGAAAACAATTATATAGATAAGAACTCATAATAATTATAACGCTGTTATCCCTAAGGTAATTTTATCTTTTAATCATGTATATGGATCAATTTAACAATTAAATTGAAAAAAAAAAATAAAGTATAAATTTATTTATCACCCCAATAAAAATTCCATTAAATTAATTTTAAAAAATAATTAAATTTAAAAAAAAGAAATTTAAATTCTATAGGGTCTTATCGTCCCTAAAAAAAACTTTAGATTTTTTACTAAAAAAATAAATTCTTATATTTAAAATAATAAAAAAAACCTTTCATTTATTCATTCATTCAAGATTCCAATTAAAAATCAAATTATTATGCTACCTTTGTACAGTCAATATACTGCAGCCATTTAAATAATCATGGGGCAGAAATTACCTTAAATTTTTTCTTAAGGAAATGTTTTTAATAAACAGTTGAAAGCTAAATATTTGTCTAATTAATAAAACTTAATATAAAAAAAATACTAATTAACTCAAAATTTTTCCTAAAAAAAAATTAAATAAAAAAACTAAGTAAAAAATTAAATAAAAAAAAAATAAATTTAATAAAAATAAAATATTACAAACTAAATAGAAAATATTAAACTTAATAAAAATTTAAAATAAAAAAATTTTAATTAATTAATCTGATTATCCAAATTAAAATAAGAATTAAATTTTAAATTTAAATAATATCTTAAATCAAAAATTTAATTTAATCCATAGTAACCAGATATATTAATATTCAATTAACTTATAATTATAATAAATCTATTAAAAAAATTTTTACAACAATAACTATAATAAATTTATAAATAATAAAATTTCGGGAAAAAAAAATAAATTTAATATTTAAATTACCCTGATACAAAAGGTACTAAAAAATTTTACTAAAATAATGTTAATTATCCTTAACAGTTTTTAACAGAAATTATTTAATTTATTAATACTAAAAAAAAAAAAAAAAAAAAAAACTAATTTAGTATTATCAGAAAGAAAATAATTTTCTTATTAATGTAAAAAATAAGCTTTAAATAAGCTACATTCTGATTAATCTAGATTTACTTTCCAGTAAATCTACTTTGTTACGACTTATCCTATATTAAGGAGTGACGGGCGATATGTACATTAATTATAACTTAATTCAAATTAATTAATTAATTAAATTTACTATTAAATCCTAAAATTAATCAATAAGATAAATAATTATTTATAAATAAAATAACACATATAAACCAATATAAAACTGCACCTTGACCTAAAATTTTTTTAAAAATAAATAAAGAAAATTTTTTTAAAAATACTCTATCAATAGAGATATACAAATAAAAAATTGGTAAAAACTATCGTGGATTATCAATTAATATACATGTTCCTCTAAAAAGATCTTATTAACCGCCAAATTCTTTGATTTTTAAAGAACTTAACTAATAATAATCAAATAAAATTAAGAAATCAATAATAGGGTATCTAATCCTAGTTTAAAAAAAAATTTTAAAATAAAAATAAACGGAAAAATATTAATAAATATAAATTTCACTTAAATATAAAAAATTAAAATCAAAAAAAAAAAATCATTAAATCAATAATTTTAAATCTATTAAATTGTTTAACCGCGAATGCTGGCACAATATAATTCTAATACAAATTAAATTAATAAATAATTAAATATAATAAATAATAAAACTAATTACTGAAAAAAAAAATACATGTAAATTAATTAACTAATTAAAACAAAAGCAAGAATAAAACTTTTTTTTTAAAACAATCAAAATAGAATAATATTGGTAATTATACCATATAATGTAAGTATATAATCACTATTGTAATATATTATCTATATTATATATAAATTATATAAAATAAATAATTAATAGGAGATAATATAATATATCTTATAGTATAAATCTATTACTATTGTAATATATTATCTATATTTATATAGTATAAATCTATTACTATTGTAATATATTATCTATATTATATATAAATTATATAAAATAAATAATTAAATATTAGTATTACTAATAATAAATAATTAATAGGAGATAATATAATATATCTTATAGTATAAATCTATTACTATTGTAATATATTATCTATATTTATATAGTATAAATCTATTACTATTGTAATATATTATCTATATTTATATAGTATAAATATATTACTATTGTAATATATTATCTATATTTATATAGTATAAATATATTACTATTGTAATATATTATCTATATTTATATAGTATAAATATATTACTATTGTAATATATTATCTATATTATATAGTAATATAATATAAATATATTACAATTGTATTATATAGTATATACTATATATTTTTAACCAAAATAAATAATTACTATAAATATTAGAAATTCTTTAATTACAAATAAATGCTTACATATATATATACTCTTCTACCCCCAGGGACACAGGACTGCATACGGATAATAAATGATAAAGTAATCCTAACAAAAAAAAAAATTAATAGGAAAAAACATTAAGAAAGAACAAATTAACTAAAAAAAAAAATTTTCAACTTTTCGATAAAATTTCTATGTAAAAAAAAAATATAAAGAAAATCAATAAGACGTAAGTTTTTAAAACTTTATTTTAATAACAAACAAAATAGAATTAAACT